ATTCCGTGTACAAGGTTCTTAACTGCATATGCATCTGATCATTTATGTATTACCATTTTAGATTACAATAAAAGAAGGAAGGAGATTTTTCAATGCGAGATCTAAAAACATATCTTTCCGTGGCACCGGTATTAAGTACTCTATGGTTCGGGTCTTTAGCAGGTCTATTGATAGAGATTAATCGTTTTTTCCCAGATGCATTGACATTCCCCTTTTTTTGATTCTAGTTATTGATACGGTACCAAATAACGGAGATTCGAGATACAATTAAATATTTGTGACTAATCCTTTGCCCCCTTTTTCTCTTTTTTCCTTTTAGAATAAGAGGGAGGAAAGAGAAAAAAAGAAAAGGTGTATTCAACAGCTTCGAGACTTGGGTTCAAGTTTGAATTAAATAAATTATTCAATTCAAAAATTAACTAGGGATGGAGGTAGAATAAACAGGGTGGGGCCTAGATCTAGGACAAGACTCTTATACAAGGTACTTAAATGTAAATGAAATACTGTGATTTGAATTTGAAATAAAGTTTAGAAATTTTTTTAGTATATTGATTGCAGCGAAAGTTTTCATAATTGGATTTCAAGTTAATAACTTCTATTTATCCTTCCTTCCTTCTTCTTCGTTTTGGATCGAAAATAGAAGAGTTGAGTAAATCAAAAATCCAAAGGGGGTTCATGGCCAAGGGGAAAGATGTCCGAATAACGGTTATTTTGGAATGTACCGGTTGTGTTCGAAACGGTGTTAATAAGGTATCAACGGGTATTTCCAGATATATTACTGAAAAGAATCGTCACAACACGCCTAATCGATTGGAATTGAGAAAATTCTGTCCATTTTGTTACAAACATATGATTCATGGGGAGATAAAGAAATAGATCGAATCGAGCACATGTATGTAACCCTTCCAAGGAAGGGTAAAAATGACATTCTATATAGAACATAGTTAAATATTCTATATATAACATAATTAAATATAAACAAACCAAATCCTATTTATTCTAATTCATTTTAGATCCGACCAAAATAGGATTTTCGGGATAAGGAATAAACTAAACAAACCATGGATAAATCCAAGCGGCCTTTTCTTAAATCCAAGCGATCTTTTCGTAGGCGTTTGCCCCCGATTCAATCGGGGGATCGAATTGATTATAGAAACATGAGTTTAATTAGTCGATTTATTAGCGAACAAGGAAAAATATTATCTAGACGGGTGAATAGATTGACCTTGAAACAACAACGATTAATTACTATTGCTATAAAACAAGCTCGTATTTTATCTTTGTTACCTTTTCTTAATAATGAGAAACAGTTTGAAAGAACCGAGTCGACCACCAGAACTGCGGGTCTTCGAGCCAGAAATAAATAGGCTTACTCTTTCTTCACTTGACTAAAAAAAAGTAAAATCCGAACTCAAACGCAGATTGATGTTTTGTTCGAAAAATATGAAAAATATAGATTGAATTATCGTGTCGTAAGAAAAAAAAGAATCGGGCAAGAATAAAGATTTTTTTTGAGTGTGTTCATTCAGTTTTACTATTTTTTTATCATATTTATTTTGACTTTACCCTCCCGGAGTTCATTCTCCGGGGAACTCCGTTTAAATTATTCCGGTGGATTCTTTCCAATCTACTTCTTTTATGATCTCATTGGAAATCATATAAAGACAATTTTTATTTGATATAGCTATTTGTGCAAGTATTTTACGATTAAGAAGCACCTGTTTCTTATATAGGTCGTGTATTAATCTACTATAACTATAGGATACCCCTATTTCACGAATTACTGCGTTTATTCGAGTGATCCACAAACGGCGAAAATTTCTCTTTTGCTTATCCCTATCCCGATGCGACGAAACCAAAGCTCTTATTTTCTGTTGAGTAATTGTTCGAGTAAGTCTTGAATGAGCCCCTCGAAAGCTTGATGCAAATAAACGAATTTTTGTTCTACGTCTCCGAGCTATATTTCCCCGTCTAATTCTGGTCATTGAATAAATGAAACTTTGACGAATAACTAATAGATTTCCTTTCTTTCAGTTATTCTTTTTCCCTTTCCTAGTCTATTAATAACAAAGCTTTTTTCCAATGTATAAACTAAAAATTCCAATGACTTTGGCTACTATAACCTTCCCGACCACTATTTTTATTTTTTCTAGACATTTCACTTCGAAATAAGAAATTTAATTTTACTAGGTATCAAAATATAATAAATAAAAAATATAAATGGATAAAGAAATAGTGGCTTCCTTCGTTTATATGGTTACTTCTTAAACGGTGAGGTTTTCTCTATACACCGGAGCCTTTACTTCATTTAATCAATGTTATTGGTAACTTGTATAGTTCACATTCTTTGGCTCTACCCATGAATTATCCAGTAATAGGTCTTTCACGATTAGATCTACTTACACAGTAACGGTATTTAATTATGAAAGTTGGCTGGGTAGCTAACCCTGTTAGTCCGTTCTTGCAAGAGAGGCCTAAGTTTTATGTTTTTTTTAAGTAGGATTTTCTCCGCTTAATGGATAACTATTTGCTACCAATGGAGAATTGCTTCTCATCTTAAATTGAGGTGATTGGATTTGCACCAATGGAAACCATAAATTTCATACACAATAGAATGGATAGATTCTTTTTTTTATACTGAATTGAACGGACTTCTTTTTCTATTCTATCCTATTCCCCGGTACTGATCATTGATACTAGAAAAGATTTTCTTTCTTTTATCCCAGCTCATGATCTGAACGAGTCGCACATACACCCTAGTACATGTTCCTCGACGCTGAGGGCATCCCCGAAGCGCGGGGGATTTTGTGACATTTCTGATTGGCTGTCTTGTATTTCTAATAAGTTGTTTAATAGTTGGCATGTTGAATCATATCATATAAATAATGGGCTGGTTTAGATCGATCCTAACCTGATGATTTTTAATTACTTCTATTTAATTTTATAGTAAATTCAGCAAAAATATAAAATAGGAAATCGAGAATTTGCGCGAAAAAAATCCGGGCTTTTCACTCAACCACCGCTACAACATCAACAATTCCATAAGCTTGGGCTTCTGTTGCTGACATAAAAACATCTCTTTCCATGTCTTCCGAGACAACCCATAAGGGTTTGTCCGTTCTTTGTACATAAACCCTTGTGAGGGTTTCACGCAGTTTTAGCAGCTCTTCCGCTTCCAGGATAAATTCTCCCGTTTGTGCCTCATAAAAAGAACTAGCAGGTTGATGAATCATTACCCTGATGGTATAACAAAAGAGGGGTTCCTCTATTTTGCATGATGAATAGAAAAGAAAGATAAAGAATAAAAAAAAAAGATAGAATTGAACAACCACAACCGTACGGGCATCTTTTATGCATTGCATACGGCTCTATAATAAAATTGACCTTTACCTTCCATCAAAGAAAAAAATAGGATCTATCAGACCCAGATCGGTAAATGATCAAATTACCACCCTTCCTTTCGTAGGAGTTCAAAAATACTATGATGGTTCCGTTGCTTTATATATATTTATTATTAATTATTAATTATTATATTATTTGGTTTGTCTGTGTTTCAGCAATCCCAAAGTTGCTTTTTGTAAAATTAAGGAAAAAAATAATCTTTTTTTTTTTATTTTCGAACTCTTTCAGAATACAACTAAGCCCCCGGTGTGAAAATAAAAAAGTTTGTGACGCTGAACTGGAATCTCCAATATAAAAAACAGGAAATACCTTTTATCTCATACTACTCTCTCGATACATAATCAAATGTTTTGAAAAAACAATAAAAATCGTTTTATTTTGATATCGAATTCAAAGTGCCATGCTATTATTACTTAATATTCATATGGCGAAGGCATAGTCTTATTTTTTTCTCTCAAATAAAAACCTCATTGGCGCCGAGCGTGAGGGAATGCTAGACGTTTGGTAATTTCTCCTCCGGCCAAGATAAAAGATCCCATTGAAGCGGCTAATCCCATGCATATTGTCTGTACATCTGGTCGCACAAATTGCATTGTATCATAAATAGCCACTCCAGGGATAACCCATCCGCCGGGAGAGTTTATAAACAAATAGAGATCTTTGGTATCATTCTCTATACTGAGATATACCATAAGACCAATAAGTTGGTTCGAGATCTCGCTATCAACCTCTTGTCCTAAAAAAAGTAATCTTTCTCGATAAAGTCGGTTGATTAGGGTAAAATTATATCCCTTACGAACCGTACAGGCGCCTTTTGGTGCATACGGTTCAACAAAAAATTGCAAAAAAAAAAAGAATCAATGTGCAGATTCCAATCCTCTTTCTTTTTTTATATTCGTAGAAGGCTCTTTCTGACTTCTAACGAAAGGACTTTTCTTCGATTTTTCAAAAAAGACAGGTTTGTTTTTGCTCCTTTTCGTATAATATTCTTGTAATAGAAAAAGAATAGAAAAGAAAAAAAAAGAAGTCACTAAACTTATCGAATTAACTTCTTATTGATATATTGTTTCATCGAGATCTAATCCAAATCACAATGTCGTTTTCTTGTTCCTGAATGGGCCCTGTTAATCTTTTTAGGTTTATGCTCTACTCCGGGTAAAGATACGCCCGATTTTGATTTGTACATATAGGACAAATGATTCCATTACCACTTCTTTTTGTTATGACTTCCCCCCTTTTTCAATTTTTATGCCTTCCGCCAAAAATTTGATGTATTCATGCATATTAATATTACTCGATTGATTAAGAGTTTGAGATGGCTTCTTTTTACAAAAAGAAATCGTTTATGATACAAATAGTAATCATAGATCTATTTCCAATTGGGCTTTTTCTAAACGGAGCCTGGATACTTAAGTTTTTTAGTTCCACTAAGCTAACCATAAATTTTTCTAATTATAATAGTAATCTGAATTCCCCCAAAAATGGATCTAATTGCACTTCACGCTCCAAATTTTTGATGATTCAATTAATCTTTCTTGGGCGAAACAGAGGATATCTCGATCGGGGAAGAGAACGGGGAAATACCGTATGACCCAATA